GGAAAAATTTGGGTACGTATATTTCCAGACAAACCGGTTACAGTAAGACCCGCAGAAACACGTATGGGTTCGGGTAAAGGATCCCCTGAATATTGGGTAGCTGTTGTTAAACCAGGTCGAATACTTTATGAAATGGGTGGAGTAACAGAAAATATAGCCAGAAGAGCGATTTCAATAGCATCGTCCAAAATGCCTATACGAACTCAATTTATTATTTCGGGATAAAAAAAATCACAGGTGCCGGTTTCTTTCTTTGGACAAACAATATTTCTTTTTTTTTTTCTTCACTCTTTGCTTTGCATTGAAAGAATAGATTCTAAAAAAATTATATGATTCAACCCCAGACCCTTTTGAATGTAGCGGATAACAGCGGGGCTCGAGAATTGATGTGTATTCGAATCATAGGAGCTAGCAATCGTCGATATGCTCATATCGGTGACGTTATTGTTGCTGTGATCAAAGAAGCAGTGCCAAATATGCCCCTAGCAAGATCAGAGGTGGTCAGAGCTGTAATTGTACGTACTTGTAAAGAACTCAAACGTGATAACGGTATGATAATACGATATGATGACAATGCTGCGGTTGTCATTGACCAAGAAGGAAACCCCAAAGGAACTCGAATTTTTGGTGCAATTGCCCGTGAATTGAGACAGTTAAATTTTACTAAAATAGTTTCATTAGCTCCGGAGGTATTGTAAGGTCTTATAAAAAAAGATAATACCATCATATGGTTATAGTAAAGTATTTGAAAGCAAGAGATTAAGAAATATATTCAGAATTTTTAGTAGATTGTGTCTCATGCATATGCCTTTAATTTAAATTTAAATTCATAAACAAATAAGTAAAAAAGCATGTTGATTATATCAAAATTGGTAGCACCAAGAAATTTAATTCACCATGGGTAGGGATATTATTGCTGACATAATAACTTCTATACGAAATGCTGATATGGATAGAAAAAGGGTGGTTCGAATAGCATCTACTAATATCACTGAAAATATTGTTAAAATACTTTTACGAGAAGGTTTTATTGAAAACGTGAGAAAACATAAAGAAACCAAAAAAGACTTTTTGGTTTTAACCCTACGGCATAGAAGGAATAGGAAAAGGTCTTATAGAAATTTTTTAAATTTAAAACGGATCAGTCGGCCTGGTCTACGAATCTATTCGAACTACCAACGAATTCCTAGAATTTTAGGTGGGATGGGAATTGTAATTATTTCTACTTCGCGAGGTATAATGACAGACCGAGAAGCTCGACTAGAACGAATTGGTGGAGAAGTTTTGTGTTATATATGGTAATCCTTCTAATATACGAATTGGGTCCGAAACTTCTTATTTGTGAAAACAAAAAGAAAAGGGGCGGGTTGTCTAATATCGTTCCTCCTCCATCAATTGATACTTCAAGGAGGCTTTACCTGGAATGAAAGAACAAAAATGGATTCATGAAGGTTTAATTACTGAATCCCTTCCCAACGGTATGTTCCGGATTCGCTTAGATAATCAAGATATGATTCTAGGTTATGTTTCAGGAAAGATCCGACGTAGTTTTATACGGATACTACCAGGCGATAGAGTCAAAATTGAAGTAAGTCGTTATGATTCAACCAGAGGACGTATAATTTATCGACTTCGCAATAAGGATTCGAAAGATTAGGTGTTTTTATCAACTTCAACATTCCTTTCGTGAGAAGATGATTCGAGATGAAAAATTCCAAGAAACCTATTTTCTTCCAAAAAATGGATTCATAATTAAAATGAGGAATGCCAAATATGAAAATAAGAGCTTCTGTTCGTAAAATTTGTGAAAAATGTCGCCTAATCCGTAGGCGGGGACGAATTATAGTAATTTGTCCCAACCCAAGACATAAACAAAGACAAGGATAATCAGACTTGTTAAAACACCCGATGTAAAAGTAAAAAAAGGTAAAAAAAAAAAGGGAGGGAGTCCTTTTTGACACGAAATGGATATATCCATATATCTCTGACTCATATTTATGAGATGAAAAAAATATGGCAAAAACTATACCGAGAATTGGTTCACGTAAGAATGGACGTACTGGTTCACGTAAGAATACACGTAGAATACCAAAGGGGGTTATTCATGTTCAAGCAAGTTTCAATAATACTATTGTGACTGTTACAGATGTACGGGGTCGAGTGGTTTCTTGGTCCTCTGCCGGTACTTGTGGATTCAAGGGTACAAGAAGGGGGACCCCCTTTGCTGCTCAAACCGCAGCAGGAAACGCTATTCGTACAGTAGTGGATCAAGGTATGCAACGAGCGGAAGTCATGATAAAAGGACCGGGTCTCGGAAGAGACGCGGCATTACGCGCTATTCGCAGAAGTGGTATACTATTAACTTTTGTGCGTGATGTAACCCCTATGCCACATAATGGCTGTAGACCGCCGAAAAAGCGACGTGTGTAGAAATAAAAATTGAAGGTATTTCAAGATAAACAAGAGAAAAAAATGATTCAATTATTTTAAAATTATTATG